GCTTTAAGGAGTGTTTGTTTGTTTGTTTGTTTGTTTGTTTGTTTGTTTGTTTGTTTGTTTGTTTGTTTGTTTGTTTGTTTGTTTGTTTGTTTGTTTGTTTGTTATTTGGTGGTTGTTTATGTAGTTAAGGGCTGGTTTAATGTTTGAGGTAAGGTTGATAGTGAGTGAGCAGTTGGAAGTACGGCTAAAATCGGTTTAATGTTGAGGTAAGGTTGATAGTGAGTGAGCAGTTGGAAGTACGGCTAAAATCGGTTTAATGTTTGAGGTAAGGTTGATAGTGAGTGAGCAGTTGGAAGTACGGCTAAAATCGGTTTAATGTTTGAGGTAAGGTTGATAGTGAGTGAGCAGTTGGAAGTACGGCTAAAATCGGTTTAATGTTTGAGGTAAGGTTGATAGTGAGTGAGCAGTTGGAAGTACGGCTAAAATCGGTTTAATGTTTGAGGTAAGGTTGATAGTGAGTGAGCAGTTGGAAGTACGGCTAAAATCGGTTTAATGTTTGAGGTAAGGTTGATAGTGAGTGAGCAGTTGGAAGTACGGCTAAAATCGGTTTAATGTTTGAGGTAAGGTTGATAGTGAGTGAGCAGTTGGAAGTACGGCTAAAATCGGTTTATATTTGTAACAATTGATGGGTGAAAAATGGTAAGAAAGTGGCTTGAAATTGGTTAATATTAAGTGTGTGGGGATGGAAAAATCAACAAGTAAAGAACGGAAAAATTAGACGAGTTATTAATGGTTTATCAGAGGAATAACGTATTCAAACATACGTATACACGAAGAATGTGATAGATTATTAATGGAACTCCAGTGAAAATTGAAGAAAAACGAAAGCGAACGAAAGTGAAATTTACAAGATTTTGGGCTAGTATTTTGGGTGTTTAGTAGAAAGTTAGCCGTGTTGCTTAGAAAGTTAGAGGAAGTAAATAGGGTAAAATGGTGAAAATTTATGTCCTGCGAGCATTCAATGAAGTGCACCTTTACAGGTACTTGCGGACACACCATAACCAGATGCTCGAGAGGGTGCATCTCGCGGGCGAAGCTCTGTATTGTCCTTAATCCATTACATATAGCCGAGTTATGGAAGACAAAGTGCATCAGTGTCAAGGTGATACCGGTTATCTTTAAGCCGTAACGCCAATAGTACCTGAGGTCGAGATTGGTTGATCTGGCATAATTTAGGTGCAGAATGTAAACCAATGCACCCGCCGCACTTGAGGGGCGAGCTGCGGGAGAGAGAGAGAAAAAAAACCAAAAGCGCCAAGGTTGGGGGATGCCGCGATCACGGACTAAAATGGTGAGGTATGACCCCAACCAGATGTATCTGTGAAGAGCAAGTTCATGGGAAGAGCCAAGTTATGGTCCTGAAATAGGAACCAGAGGCGCAAAAGAGCAAGTTGTGCTAGGGTGTAGGGGGAAAGAATGGGCCTGAAGCTAGTCGTGATGGATACTTCTCGCGTCGAGTTGCTGGTTTCACGTGAGGTGTACGACCAATAAATAACCTGGTCCCTGCTTTATGTACTTCAGGAGATATCTCATGTTATGGACTAAACCAAGCATAGTCTGTACTCGAGCACTTCCGTGTTGTAGAGAAGTAGTGTATAAGTTAACTTGTTCATGGGTTTAGTGCGAGGAAATATTTGGGTATGTCCTAGATATCATTAAGTTCTAGTCCTCTGGACGGAGAATGTGCTGGGGAAGGGATGCTCGCCTATGTATATGCCTTAATACATGGATATATTAATGGATCGTTTGAGGAGTATGTGGATATGTAACTAGGAAATAGATAATATGCGTGGGTGCGTGTTCATGGGTTTAATGACTACACTACATGTTGATTTTAATACGTATGGGGGTCATGAATATGGTAAATAAATCGATGCACTGTAGTACATAGGACACAAGTGCAGGGGGGGTCCTGCATTGTGTCCTATGTTTTTCGTTAAGTTTCTGTAGTTGAAGTTTACAACGGCGGTTTTTCAGGCCGTAGTCCTTGGAGAGAAGCCAAGCGGAAACTGCTATGACTTATTTCGTGCTTTTTTTGGGGTTCGGTTTCGTTTTAGGGGGGTTGGGGGTAGCGTCTAATCCTTCTCCTTATTATGGGGTAATTGGGCTTGTGGTGGCGTCTATTACTGGGTGTGGGTGGTTGTTAAGTTTGGGCGTATCGTTTATGTCGCTTGCTTTATTTATGGTTTATTTAGGGGGCATGTTGGTTGTGTTTGTGTACTCAGTGTCTTTGGCTGCGGATCCGTTTCCTGAGGCATGAGGTGATTGGCGTGTTGTGGGGTATGGTTTTGGGTTTGTTGTGGTATTGGTTGTGGGGGTGGTTGTTGGGGGTTTTGTTGAAGGGTGGAAGTTAGGGGTGGCAACTGTTGATGGCGGGGGTATGTTTTCTGTTCGGTTGGATTTTAGCGGGGTGGCCATGTTTTATTCGTGTGGGGTTGGGATGTTTTTAGCAGCGGGGTGGGGGCTATTGCTTACGTTGTTTGTGGTGTTAGAGGTTGTTCGGGGGTTATCTCGTGGTGCGATTCGGGCGGTGTAGGGAGGTATAGTGTCAGAAGATAGTTTAATGGAGAATGCCAGCTTTGGGAGTTGGAGGTGAGGGTTTAATTCCCTCTTTTCTGAGGAAGAAAACTCTAAGAAGGGGAGTGGCCTTCATTCTTCGGTTTACAAGACCGATGTTTTTATAAACTATTAGAGTTTAGTAGTTAAGTAGTTTGTTTTCTAGGGCTCCGATAGCGGGGAAGAGGATGAGAAGGATGGTGAAGTAGGTGAGGGAGGCTAGTTGGCCGATGATAATGAAAGGGTGCTCTACGGGTTGGCTTCCTACTCATGTTAGGATGAGGAGGTTGGTGACTAGGGTTCAGAATAGGAGTTGGGAGAGGGGGCGGAAGATTATTGTGCGTTGCTTGGATTTGTGGAGTAGGGGAGTGAGGAATAGAATAAGTACTGAGGCGGCTAGTGCCAATACTCCGCCCAGTTTATTGGGGATGGAGCGTAGGATGGCATATGCGAATAGAAAATATCATTCTGGTTTAATATGGGGAGGTGTGACTAGCGGGTTTGCGGGTGTAAAATTTTCTGGGTCTCCTAGAAGGTTGGGGGAGAATAGGGCTAGGGTTATTAGAGGGAGGAATATTAGTATGAAGCCAAGAATGTCTTTTAGGGAGAAGTAGGGGTGGAATGGAATTTTATCACAATTGGAGGAGATGCCTAGTGGGTTGTTTGATCCTGATTCATGTAGGAAGGTGAGGTGAATGATGGTGAGGCCTGCAATTACGAAGGGGAGGAGGAAGTGAAGGGTGAAGAATCGTGTTAATGTGGGGTTGTCTACTGAGAATCCGCCTCAGGCTCATTCGACGAGGGTCTGGCCGATGTAAGGGACAGCTGAGAATAGGTTAGTGATGACTGTGGCTCCTCAAAATGATATTTGTCCTCAGGGTAAGACGTATCCTACGAAGGCTGTGGCTATGAGGGTCAGTAGGAGGATGACTCCTGTATTTCAGGTTTCTTTGTAGAGGTAAGAGCCGTAGTAGAGTCCTCGTCCAATGTGGAGGTAGATGCAGATGAAGAAGAATGAGGCTCCATTTGCGTGAAGGTTTCGGATTAGTCAGCCGTATTGTACGTTTCGGCATGTATGTGCGACGGATGAAAAGGCTAGGGTGGTGTCTGCAGTGTAATGTGCGGCGAGTAGTAAGCCGGTTAGGATTTGGGTCAGTAGGCAGATGCCTAGTAGGGATCCAAAGTTCCATCAGGCGGAGATATTTGAGGGAGTTGGTAGGTCAATTAGGGAGTTGTTAACTATTTTTAATAGAGGGTGGTATTTTCGTAGGTTTGGGGCCATTGGTTTTAGATCTATAGAGAGATAGGATGATGATGAGGGCAGATAGTACGAAGGATTCCAGGTAGGCTTTGATCAGGCCGGTGTGAAGGTTGATAGAGGTTTTAGTTGCTATGAGTTGGAGGTCTGCGAGTCCTTCGGGGCCTATTTTCTTGTACCAGGATAGGTCAATTAGGTGTGAGGCGATTTTTTGCCCGGAGAGAAAGAGGTTTGTGGAGCTAAGTCGGTGGGTTAGGGGGTTAAAGTAGCCTAGGGAGGAGGAGAAGTTTAAGAGGTTGTTTTGTTTAGGGGGGGTTAGCATGTGTGTCATGTTGGAGAGTTCTAGGGCTAAGATAATGCCTAGTATTGTGACGATAATGGCGGCAGTTTTTGTGGGTATGGGCATGGTTATGGGAGGGGTTTTTGTGGGTAGGATGTAGGATGTAATGAGTAGGCCTGCTGTAATGCTGCCTAGTGCGAGTCGGGTGATTGGGGCGGTGACTGCTTGGTTGTTTTCATTTACTGGTGTGATTGTGGGTGTTCGAATGAATCCTGTTTGAACTAGTAGGGTTATGCGTAGGGTGTAGGTTGCAGTGAAGGATGTGGCTAAGAGGGTCAGGAGGAGTGCTCAGGTATTTAGGTAAGATGTGTTTAGGTTTTCGATGATGAGGTCTTTTGAGTAGAATCCCGCCAGGAATGGGGTGCCTATAAGGGCTAGGTTGCCGATAGTTAGGCAGGAGGTGGTTGTTGGTAGGATTTTCTGTAGGGATCCTATTTTTCGGATGTCTTGTTCTCCGTTGAGGCTGTGGATGATAGATCCAGAACATAGGAAGAGCATGGCTTTGAAGAAGGCGTGGGTCGAGATGTGTAAGAAAGCTAGTTGTGGGAGATTTAGTCCGATTGTAACTATTATTAGGCCTAGTTGGCTTGATGTGGAGAAGGCAATGATTTTTTTGATGTCATTTTGTGTGAGGGCGCATGTTGCGGCGAATAGTGTGGATAAAGCTCCTAGGCAGAGGCACAGGGTCAGGGCAGTTTGGTTGGTGGTTAATAGTGGGTGGGTGCGGATAAGCAGGAAAATTGCAGCAACTACTATTGTGCTAGAGTGGAGTAGGGCGGAGACTGGGCTTGGGTCTTCCATGGCAGCTGATAGTCAGGGGTGGAGGCCAAATTGGGTGGATTTTCCTGTGGTGACTAGAATGACACCTAGTAAGGGGAGGGTGGGGGTTTGAGTTGGGGAGAAGGTTTGTTGAATTTCTCAGGTATTCATGGTTGAGACAAGTCATGCTATGCTTAAGATTAGGCCAATATCTCCGATTCGGTTGTAAAGTACAGCTTGGAGAGCGGCTGTGTTGGCTTCTGCCCGACCCGGTCATAAGCTGATTAATAAGAATGATATGATTCCAACCCCTTCTCAGCCAATGAATAGTAATAATATGTTGTTGGCAACGGTTAGTGTTAGCATAGCAATTAGGAATGTTAGAAGGTAGGAGAAAAATTTTGTAATATATCGCTCTGTGTTTATGTACCATGTTGCAAATTGAAGGATGAACCACGTTACAAATAGTGCAATAGGGAAAAATATTAGGGAGTATTGATCTACTTTGAAACTAAGGAGGATTTTAAAGTTTGTGATGAACTTTCATACTAGGTGAGAAACAATGCTTTCTGAGCCTGAATATATGAAGAGTGTCATTGGTACTAGGCTTATTAGGAATGCGGTTTTGACAGTGTGTGTGATGATGGTTGGTGAGTTTGGGAAATTTTTTGATATTAGTGGGAGTAAGATTGGTGTAAGAATGATTGTGAGTGTCAGAAGGATGGAGGTGTTGAGGAATAGGGAAAGTTCCATTACATTTACTTGGATTTGCACCAAGATGAATGGCTTCTAAAACCAGTGGATTACTGTTATCCTTTAAAAGTAAGGGAGTTAATGTTTTAGACTCAGATACAGGAATTAGTAGTTCTTGTTGGCTGAACCTCCCCTCGGCAGGTAAGAAGGGTCTAACTTCTATTTTTAGGATCACAGTCTAATGTCTGGGTTAAACTATACTCGCGTTAGAGGATTCCACAGATGAGGTCAGGTTTTAGTATAAGGAGTGGTATGGGGATGATGTGAAGGGCTATGAGGAGGTGTTCTCACACAGTCAAGTTTTGAATAGATGTGATGTGGGTGGGTAAGATTTCTTGTTGGGTCATTAGTAGTATAAATAGGGTGTATGAGGCAGTTAGTAGGGTTGCAATCTCAGTCAAAATGATTGTAGGCGTAGACCAGTTGAATAGTGCGATTATGATGGTCAATTCTGCTATTAGGTTCGTTGTTGGAGGTAGGGCTATGTTGGTAAGGTTGGCTAGAAGCCACCAGGTAGCTATTAGAGGTAGGAGGGGTTGTAGGCCTCGTGTTAAGAGCAAGATTCGGCTGTGTGTTCGTTCGTAGTTTGTGTTGGCCAAGCAGAATAGTATGGAGGAGGTTAGTCCGTGTGAGATTATAAGGAGTATTGCGCCTGAAAATGCTCAGTGGGTTTGGATTATGCTTGCGGCGATGACTAGGCCTATGTGGCTGACAGAGGAGTAGGCAATGAGGGACTTGAGGTCCGTTTGGCGTAAGCAGATTGAGCTGGTTATTAGAGCACCTCATAAGGCTAGGGTAATGAATGGGTAGTGTAGGTAATTGGAGGAGGGGTCTATCAGGAGGGTAACTCGTATAATGCCATAGCCACCTAGCTTGAGGAGTAGGGCGGCGAGTAGTATTGACCCTGCGATTGGTGCTTCGACGTGGGCTTTGGGTAGTCATAGGTGTAGGCCGTATAGGGGTGCTTTTACCATGAATGCTGTTAGTAGGGCTAAGCTAGATAGGAGGTTAGTTCAGGAGCTGTTAAGGGCAGGGTGAGTTAGTTTAAGTATTGTGAGGTGTAGTGTGCCGATTTGTATGTGTAGGTATAATATCACGACTAGTAGTGGGAGGGAGCTAATGAGGGTGTAGAATATTAGGTAGATACCCGCGCTTAAGCGTTCAGGTTGGTTTCCCCATCGTGTAATGAGGATTAGGGTGGGAATTAGGGTTGCTTCAAATGAGATATAGAATAATATTAATTCGGTGGATGCGAAGGCAAGGAGGATGAAGGGTTGGATCGTGGTTAGTGCTGTGATGAAGATTCGTTTTCGTGTAAGGGGTTCGTGTTGGAGGTGGTTTTGGCTTGCTATAATTATGAGAGGCAGGAGTCAGCAGGATAGGACTAGTAGTGGGGATGAGATCTGGTCTATGCTAGTTCATGGGGTTATATTTTTGTGTGGGTAGTATGATGGAAGTAGTCATTGGAGGCTTAGGGCGGCAATTAGGAGGCTGTATGTGGTGGTGTTTGTTCATAGGAATTTCTTAGGGGATAGGAGGGCTGTGGGGACAAGTATAATTGTTGGAAGTATGATTTTTAGCATTGTAGGAGGTTTAGGTTATGTAAGTGGTCTGAGCCGTGGGTTCGTGTAGAGGCTACTAGCATGGCTAGGCCGGTTCCTGCTTCACATGCCGAGAATGCTAGTATGAGTCCAGGTGTTAGAGTAAAAGATGCTACTTGGTTCTCAATGGGTCATATTGATAGGGCAAGGTATATGGATAGTATCATGCTTTCTAGGCATAGTAGGGCGGAGATTAGGTGGGTACGGTGGAAGGCTAATCCTAGGCCGCTTAGGATGAAGGCGGAGTAGAAGCTTAGGTGAAGGAGTGACATGAAGAAAGTCATAGGGTTAAGCTATGGTCTGTTGAGTCGAAATCAACTGTCTTGATTAGACTAACTCTCTGTTATTCTGCTCATTCTAATCCTCCTTGTATTCACTCGTAAATTAGTCCTAGTGTTAGTAGGAGGATGAGGGTGGAGGCTCATGTAAGTGTGGTAGTAGGAGATTGTAGTTGGCTGGCTCATGGGAGAGGAAGGAGGAGGGCGATTTCTAGGTCGAAAAGGAGGAAGAGGATGGCTACTGAGGAAGAATCGGACTGAAAATGGGAGTCGAGCGGATCCTAGGGGATCGAAACCGCACTCGTATGGGGATAGTTTTTCTGGATCTGGATTTATCTGGGCGAGTCAAAAGTTTAATGTGGTTAGGAGGATGGATAGGGTGAGAGATAAGATGATTATGAATGTGATTATGTTGATTACTCTTCTCTGGGGTTTCACCAGATTTTAAGGATTGGAAGTCGATTGTAATGAGTATACTAGAAGAGCATGATCCTCATCAGTAGATGGTTATGTAGAGGAATAATCAGATAACGTCTACGAAATGTCAGTATCAGGCTGCTGCTTCAAATCCGAAATGGTGATTTGATGTAAAGTGGAATTTGATCAGCCGTAGGAGGCAAACTGAAAGGAATGAGGATCCGATGATGACGTGGAGGCCATGGAATCCTGTAGCGACAAAAAATGTTGAGCCGTATACTCCATCAGCGATGGAGAATGGTGCTTCATAGTATTCTGTGGCTTGAAGTGCTGTAAAGTAGAATCCTAGTAGAATGGTTAGGGTAAGTGCTTGGATTGCTTGTTTTCGGTTGCTCTCTGTGATGCTGTGGTGTGCTCATGTTACGGTAACACCGGAGGCGAGCAGGATGGCTGTGTTTAATAGGGGTACTTCTAGGGGGTTTAGTGGGTTGATTCCTGTGGGAGGTCATTGTCCTCCTAACTCTGGGGTAGGAGCTAGGCTGGAGTGGAAGAACGCTCAGAAGAAGCCTAGGAAGAAGAATGCTTCTGATGTGATGAATAGGATTATTCCGTAGCGCAGGCCTTTTTGTACGGTGGGGGTGTGGTGGCCCTGGAATGTGCTCTCTCGTACAATATCGCGTCATCATTGTAATATTACTAGGAGTATGGAGAGGAGTCCTAGGGTCAGGAGGTGTGATGTGTTGTAGTGGAATCATATGATTAGTCCTGAGGTAGTGAGTAGGGCGGCTGTTGCTCCTAGAATGGGTCAGGGGCTTGGGTCTACTATGTGGTAGGAGTGGGCTTGGTGGGCCATTAGATGTTTTCTTGTAGGTACAGGCTTAGGAGTAGGACGAAGACGTAAGCTTGGATTATGGCTACTGCTACTTCTAAGATAGTCAAGAGGAATAGGACTAATGTTGTTAGAAGCGAGATCGTTGGTATAATGGGGAGGAGGGCGGTTGAAGCTGTAGAGATGAGTTGGATGAGGAGGTGGCCTGCTGTTAGGTTGGCTGTGAGACGGACCCCTAGGGCTAATGGGCGAATTAGTAGGCTGGTAGTTTCGATCAAGATTAGGGCTGGGATTAGGGGCGTAGGCGTGCCTTCGGGTAGAAGGTGACCTAGGGCAATTGAAGGCTGGTTGCGTAAACCTGTGAGAAGAGTAGCCAGTCAGAGAGGGAATGCTAAGGCTATGTTTATTGATAATTGAGTAGTTGGGGTGAATGTATATGGCAGGAGGCCTAGAAGATTGATTGTGAGCAGGAGAATTATTAGGGAAGTTAGGAGTAGGGCTCATTTATGGCCGTTTTTGTTTAATGGTATTATTAGCTGTTTTGTGATTAGGTGGAAGAGTCAGAGTTGTAAAGTGGACAGGCGGTTAGTGATTCAGCGGTTGCTAGGTGATGGGAGTAGCAGTGCTGGGAACAGTATTGAGAGAAGGATCAATGGGATTCCTAGGAAGCATGGGCTTGTGAATTGATCAAAGAAGCTTAGGTTCATGGTCAGGTTCAGGGTGTTGATTTTGTAGTAGCTGGGGTTTTGCTAGATGGATGGTTGGTGGGGGTGAATGATAGGAGCTTGGGTTGGATAATTAGGGAGAAAGCCAGTCAGGACAGGAGTATGATGAAGAATCATGGGTTTGGATTAAGCTGTGGCATGTCATTAAGGAGGGGCGGGCAAATCCTCTTTCTCTAGCTTAAAAGGCTAGCGCTGACATATAGCTTCTTAATGATTATGAGGATAATAGTGAAGATCAGGATTCGAAGTGGGTGAGTGGGGTTGACTCTACTACGATTGGTATGTAGCTGTGATTAGCTCCACAGATTTCCGAGCATTGGCCGTAGAAGATTCCTGGTCGGGTAGTAATGAATGATGTCTGGTTTAGTCGTCCAGGGATTGCATCAGTTTTTACTCCGAGGGAGGGGACTGCTCAGGAGTGTAAGACATCGTCGGCAGTGACGATAATGCGGATTGGAGATTCCATGGGGACGACAACGCGGTGGTCTACTTCTAAGAGTCGGAAGTGTCCTGGTGGGAGTTCTGTTGTTGGGATTATGTAGGAGTCGAATGTTAGGTCTTTGAAGTCTGTATACTCATAGGATCAGTATCATTGATGTCCGATAGCTTTTAGGGTCAGGTCTGGTTCATCGATTTCGTCTATTATATAAAGGATTTGTAGTGATGGAAGGGCAAGTAGGATAAGAACAATGGCTGGTAGGATTGTTCAAATTAGTTCAACTTCTTGGGCATCTACAGTGTTTGATGATAGTTTTTCTATTAGTATGAGTGTTAAGAGGTAGAGGACCAGGCTGCAGATTGCTAAGGCAACTATTAAAGCGTGATCGTGGAATTCAACGAGTTCTTCTATAATAGGGGATGAGGCATCTTGAAATCCGAATTGCGAGTGGTTGGCCATGGTGAGAAGTACAGGGTTTCCACCTGTGATTTAGTCTTGACAAGGCTATGTAATAGGTTTACTAACGTCTCATAAGAAAGAAGCATAAGTGGTTTGATGCGGTTGGCTTGAAACCAGCGTACGAGGGTTCGATTCCTTCCTTTCTTGTACTTGGACGAAGGCTGGTTCTTCGAAGGTATGATGTGGGGGTGGGCAGCCGTGGATTCATTCGATGTTGGTGGAGGTAAGTTCTGGTTGTAGCACTTTGCGTTTTGATGCGAAGGCTTCTCAAATAATGAATATCAGTATGATTACGGCTGTTATTGAGATTAGTGACCCGATAGAGGAGATGGTGTTTCATAGGGTGTAGGCATCTGGGTAGTCTGAGTATCGTCGTGGCATGCCAGCGAGGCCGAGGAAGTGTTGGGGAAAGAATGTCAGGTTGACACCGGTGAATATGACTCCGAAGTGGGCTTTGGCTCATGTGGGGTGGAGGGTGTATCCTGTAAACAGTGGGAATCAGTGAGTGAATCCTGCTAGAATGGCGAAGACAGCTCCTATTGATAGGACGTAGTGGAAGTGAGCAACTACGTAATATGTGTCGTGAAGGGCAATATCTAGGGAGGAGTTTGCCAAGACAATTCCTGTTAAGCCTCCAATAGTGAAGAGGAAAATGAAGCCCAGGGCTCATAGCATAGGGGGGTCTCATTTAATAGTTCCACCGTGGAGTGTGGCTAATCAGCTGAAGACTTTAATGCCTGTTGGGATGGCGATGATTATAGTAGCTGATGTGAAGTATGCTCGGGTATCTACGTCTATGCCTACGGTAAATATATGGTGAGCTCAAACGATAAAGCCTAGGAATCCAATAGATAGTATGGCTCATACTATACCCATGTAACCAAAAGGTTCTTTTTTACCTGCGTAGTAGGCTACTACATGGGAGATGATTCCGAATCCTGGTAAAATTAGGATGTAGACTTCGGGATGGCCAAAGAATCAGAATAGATGTTGGTATAGTACAGGGTCACCTCCGCCAGCAGGATCGAAAAAGGTGGTGTTTAGGTTTCGGTCCGTAAGTAATATTGTAATACCGGCAGCAAGGACTGGGAGGGATAGGAGAAGGAGGACGGCGGTGATGAGGACTGATCATACGAATAGTGGGGTTTGGTACTGTGAGAGGGCTGGTGGTTTTATGTTAATGGCAGTTGTGATAAAGTTGATAGCTCCTAGGATAGAGGAGACACCAGCAAGGTGTAGGGAGAAGATGGCAAGGTCTACGGAGGCTCCGGCATGGGCTAGGTTGCCAGCTAGGGGAGGATAAACGGTTCACCCTGTTCCTGCCCCGGCTTCGACTGTAGAGGAGGCTAGGAGGAGGAGGAAGGAGGGGGGTAGGAGTCAGAAGCTTATGTTGTTTATTCGTGGAAATGCTATGTCGGGTGCACCAATTATAAGGGGAACTAATCAGTTTCCAAAGCCTCCGATTATAATTGGTATAACTATAAAGAAGATTATTACGAAGGCATGGGCTGTAACAATTACATTGTAGATTTGGTCGTCTCCTAGGAGGGTACCAGGTTGTCCTAATTCGGCGCGGATGAGGAGGCTAAGTGCGGTGCCAGCTATGCCGGCTCATGCACCGAAGATCAGGTATAGAGTGCCGATGTCTTTGTGGTTGGTGGAAAATAGTCATCGATTGATTAGGGTCACAGGTAAGATGGCTGAGTGTGCAAAGCGTTAGGCTGTAGTCCTTTTTACAGAGGTTAAATTCCTCTTCTTATCGACTCTGTAGTGAAAGTTTCATGTTGAGTTGCAAGCTCATTGATGCACGTTAAGAGTGCCGGAGTCTAGTAGATAGAAGCCTGTTGGTTTGGGCGTCTGGCTGTTAACCAGGAGTTTATGGGATCGAGGCCCATCTGTCTAGTTAAGGTTCTAGCTTAATTAAAGCATCTGAGTTGCATTCAGGGGATGCAGGTTAGTATCCTGCGAGTCTTAGCAGAAACTAAGAGGGTTTAACTCTTGTTTAAGGCTTTGAAGGCCTTTGGTTTGGGTCGATCCTAAGTTTCTAAAGGGTTGTGAGGATTATGGGGGAGAGTGGCAGGAGTAGAGTGGCTAGGGAGGTTAGGATAGCAATTAGGGTGCTTGTGGTTTTGTTGGTGTGCCACTGTTTCATGTGGTTTGTGGTATTGGGTGGTAGAGTAATAGTTGCGTAGTATGCGAGACGGAGGTAGAAGAATAGTCCAAGTAGGGAAAGTATAGCTATGATTGTGGCTGTAAGGGTTATCTCTTGTTTGGTAAGTTCTTGAATGATGAGTCATTTGGGCAGGAAACCTGTTAGTGGTGGGAGGCCTGCTAGTGAAAGTAAGGTTACCATTAATGCTGCGTTCAATATGGGGGTTTTTGTTCATGAGGTTATTATTGTGGCTAGTTTCAGTGTTTTAGTGGTGTTAAGGGTGAGGAATACGGAGGCGGTTATTAGGATGTAGAGGTAGAAAGTTAGTAAGGTGAGGTTTGGGTTGTAGATAGTGATGGCTGCTATTCAACCCATGTGAGAGATGGAGGAGAAGGCTAGGATTTTTCGGGTTTGGGTTTGGTTAAGTCCTATTCAGCCTCCTAGAGCTGCTGAGGAGATAGCCATGATGATTAGTAGGGTTGGGTTGAGCGAGTGGGATGTTATGAAGAGAATGGTGATTGGGGGAAGTTTTAGGGCTGTGGATAGTAGTAATGCTGTGGTTATGGATGAGCCTTGGAGTACTTCAGGAAATCAGAAATGAAATGGTACTAGTCCTAGTTTTATGGAGATTGCAATTGTAAGTAGAATACATGATGTTGGGTGGGTAAGTTGGGTGATGTCTCATTGTCCGGTAGCTCAAGCATTGGATATGCTTGAGAATAGGAGTAGAGCTGATGCTGTTGCTTGTACCAGGAAGTATTTGATTGTAGCTTCAATAGCTCGTGGGTGGTGGGGTTTTGAGATAAAGGGGATGATTGCAAGGGTGTTAATTTCTAGTCCAGTTCAAGCTATGACTCAGTGGTTGCTTGAGATGGTGATGGCCGTTCCTAGAAGTAGGCTTAAGGTAGAAATTAGTATTGCATGTGGGTTCATTAGTAGGGGAAGGGGTTAAACCATCATTTTCGGGGTATGGGCCCGATAGCTTTATTAGCTGACCCTGCTAGAAAATAATATAGGGGAAGTATGAGGAGTTTTGATCTCTTTCGTGCAGGTTCGAATCCTGCTTTTCTAAGGTAAAGGAAATGAGAGGGCTAGTGTACCTCTATGTTCACTTTATCATAGTGACCCTTAAGTTCAGGCACATTTCCGTTTCTAGGGTATCTTCTTAGGTAAGGTGGAAGGCCTGCATAGGAGATGGGCATGCTGGTGTGTCAGAGGCATAGAGCTAGCGTCAGGGGTAGGAAATTTTTTCAGAGGAGATGCATGAGCTGGTCGTAGCGGAATCGTGGGTAAGAGGCACGAATTCAAAGGAACCCTGAGGAGAGGAGAAGGGTTTTTGTAGCTAGAATTAGTGGGAATAGCTCTGGAGGTGGGCTCAGTGAGCTTGGATTTAGAAATAGGATGGCGGTTATGGTGTTTATTAGTATGATGTTTGCGTACTCAGCCAGGAAGAAAAGGGCAAATGGACCTGCGGCATATTCTACGTTGAAGCCGGAGACTAGTTCGGATTCTCCCTCTGTGAGGTCAAAGGGGGCTCGATTAGTTTCGGCGAGGGTGGAGATGTACCATATTATTGCGAGGGGTCAGGAGGAGAAGATGAGGTATATGGGCTCTTGCGTAGTGGCGAGAGTATTAAGGGTATAATTCCCGCTTAGTATGATTACAGATAGAAGGATAATGGCTAGGGTTACTTCATAAGAGATAGTTTGTGCTACTGCTCGTAGTGCACCAATGAGTGCGTATTTTGAGTTGGACGCTCAACCAGATCATAGGATAGAGTATACTGCTAGGCTTGATATGGCCAGGAGAAAAAGGAGGCCTAAGTTAAGGTCTGTAAGGGAAAAGGGGAGGGGGAGGGGGATTCAAATTGTGATAGCTAGGAGCAGGGCTAGTATAGGGGTTATGATGAAAAGAATTGGGGAGGAGGTGGACGGGCGGATAGGTTCTTTAATGAACAGTTTGACACCATCCGCCACTGGTTGGAGAAGTCCGAAGGGTCCTACAATATTTGGGCCTTTTCGAGCCTGCATATAGCTTAGGACTTTCCGTTTTACTAGTGTTAGGAATGCTACGGCGATTAGGATTGGGATTGCATATGATAGTGATATAATAAGGTAGGTTATAATCATAGGGTGGTGAAGCTAGGGAGAGGACTTGAACCTCTGGGTAAAGGGCTTAAGCCTTTTGCATTTAACCGACTCTGCCACGCTAGCGATCCTTTTTTAGGATTGGGTGGGGGGGGGTCTCTTTGTAATTTAGTTGTACTCATTACTTAGGGAGGGGGCGTACATTGCAAGCATTGGCCTCACTTTTCCGGTCCTTTCGTACTAGGAAAAGTTCAACATAGATAGAAACCGACCTGGATTACTCCGGTCTGAACTCAGATCACGTAGGACTGTTAATCGTTGAACAAACGAACCCTTAATAGCGGCTGCACCATTAGGATGTCCTGATCCAACATCGAGGTCGTAAACCTCCTCGTCGATATGGGCTCTTAGAGGAGATTGCGCTGTTATCCCTGGGGTAGCTTGGTCCATTGGTCAATTGTATTGGATCTGGTTGCTATTAGCACGTTGAGGGGTTGCTCTTGGTTAAGAGGGGTGGTCTTGTTTTTGGAGGATTTGTTTTTCTCCAAGGTCGCCCCAACCGAAAAATGCGAGCCAGCATCATGTTAGGGGTGGGCCTGGTAGGTTGAGTTTTGTTGTGAGGTGGCCGCTGATTTTTAAGTTCCACAGGGTCTTCTCGTCTTATGTGTTTATCCCTGCTTTTGCACAGGAGGATCAATTTCACTGATTATCTGTAGGAGACAGTTAAGACCTCGTTTAGCCATTCATACGAGTCTCGATTTATGGGACAATTGATTGCGCTACCTTCGCACGGTTAGGATACCGCGGCCGTTAAACATGGAGTCACTGGGCAGGCATCACCTTCAATACTTGATTAGGCTGAAGGCTATGTTTTTGGTAAACAGTCGGGCCTTGGGATTTGCCTAGTTCCTTTTACAGATTTTAATCTTTCTAGTAGGCGCTCCTGGGTTGGGGTAACAGATGGTGAAATACGGGGTCTTGTTGAAGTAGGAGTATTAGTTATCTGTTAATAATGTATGGATGTAAGTTTGCGCTTAAGAGGGGGTCTACCCTAGTTACTCATTTTAGCATTAACTCTCCTATAGGTTATAGGTTGGCCTGTTAGGGGGAAGGGAGTCATATGGGTTTTGGATTTTTTTGTAGTGGAGCTTTGACGCATTCTTTATTGGTGGCTGCTTAAAGGCCCACAATGATTCGTCTAAGGTTGTGAATTATCCGCTAGGGGAGGTTGTATCCTTTTTTAAAGGGGCTGTACCCCCTTTAAGTCACTCTTGATAAGCTTCATTGGGGTTGGGGAGGGTTCCTGGAGGTGCTATCAAGGTAGAACTAAGATTCGTTTTACAGGCAACCAGCTATCACCCAGCTCGATTGGCTTTTCACCTCTACTAGCAAGTCATCCCACTCTTTTGCAACAGAGACGGGTTCGCTCAAGGATAGCTGCTTGCAAGTAGCTCGCTTGGGTTTCGGGGTGGCAAGCTTAAGTCCACTTTGCTTGGTTGTTCTGGCTAGATCATGATGCAAAAGGTACAAGGGTTTATCTTTGCTGTTTACTGCTTGGCTTGTTCACTGTTATTTCATCTTTCCCTTACGGTACAGATCTCTATAGCGCCTAATGACCTTTCTATCGCCTATACTAAGTTGGAAGAATGTTTTAGTTTAAAGGCCTAGTAGATTTTTATGGATGCTTGGTGCAAGGGGTGGGCTAGAGTTGGCTTCAAGCCGACCTGATGAGTGGCAGGCATCTTTCAGGTGTAAGCTGAATGCTTTATGTTATAGCTACGTCTTGGTGTGCTAAGTGCACCTTCCGGTACACTTACCTTGTTACGACTTACCTCATCTTTAGCGAATGGGTGTATTATTTATTGGCGTCTAAGGCTTATGAGGAGGGTGACGGGCGGTATGTACGTGCCCCAGAGCCGGCTTAAAGGGGGCTTATGTTATCCCGCTTTACTGCTAAATCCGCCTTCTAGGGGCTGTTTCATGCCCCCTTTCGTGATTTTCTAGGCTAGAAAATGTAGCCCATTTCTCCCACTTCATGGGCTATACCTTGACCTGTCTTATTAGCGGGGTTAGGGCAATTGTGCTCACTGTGGTGCTCTCAGAAGAGGTGAGCTGGCGACGGCGGTATGTAGGCTGTTTTTGGCAAGAAGTGGTCGGGTGTATCGTGGGTTATCGATTATAGAACAGGCTCCTCTAGGTGGGTTTGGGGCACCGCCAAGTCCTTAGAGTTTTAAGCGTTTGTGCTCGTAGTTCTCAGGCGGATGCTTTGGTTGATTGGAGCATCAAGATTTAGGGCCAGGCATAGTGGGGTATCTAATCCCAGTTTGTGCCCTGGCTTTCGTGGAGTTCAGTAAGTCATGAGAATTAGGGCCGTTTTTAGGGCGGTTTTAGGTGTATCTTAAGCTTATGACAGCTCAGTTACGTTTTGACCCTAATTAGTGTGATAAACGTGAGTCCACTCTTTACGCCGCGAACAATTAGTTTGGGTCTCTTGTGTGACCGCGGTGGCTGGCACAAGATTTACCAACCCTGGGTTGCTATGGCTAAGTCAAGTTTGCACTTATTGCTTAATGTTAATTACTGCTGAGTACCCGTGGGGGTGTGGCTAAGCAAGGCGTCTTGGGCTGCTATGGGCGTGCCTGATGCCAGCTCCTTTTACCTGTGGCATAGGAGTCAGGGGCATTTACACTGGGGCGCGGATACTTGCATGTATATGTCTAGCAAGAACTAATGGTAAGGTTAGGACTAAGTCTTTTGTCCCTGGGTGGGTGTGGGGCCGTCTTGGCATCTTCAGTGCCATGCTTTGACTGTAAGCTACAGGGAC